GCCTAGAAGAAGATGACTCGCGCAGACAGCTGACTCCTTTTCAATAGAAAAGAATAGCCAAACCAACCCAGCTGGCTGGTCAATCTCAGAAAGAAGATAGGCCGGCAACCCGGAGACGTACGACCACGGTCCCGACCTTACCAGCACCGGGGGTGTACTAATCAATGAACCCCCGAAACCTACTTTCTTTTCTGACAAAATCAACCAAGCCTAACCGGTCACGACATGTTGTTGATATTGATTGAGTTGGAGGGACTTTCGATTACTGAATCCATCCATAAACCTAGACCCCGATAACCTTCGTAACCAAAGCGTCACGACAACATCCAAAGGTGACCTTTGGATTCTTAGGGGGGCAAGGAAGAGGCTGTTATGTTAGTTGTAGCGCGCCTTCCCTCTTTATAACACTTCGGAAAGATTTTGCAGTCTTTTCTTATGATGACCTGGTCGAGAGAGTACGATACATCGGTGTAAAAGATTGATCCCTTTGGATCTTGGTCCGTGATGGCCTTTTTATTAATAGAACTGGAAGAGGAGGAAAAGAAATAGCTTATGATGACCATCTATTTGAGTCGATCATTTCGTAGATCTAATTCAAGTTTTTTTATGTAGTGGAAAGGCCTTAAAATCTGAAGTTTTACGCTTACAAGGAAGAAATGTTCTTGGTGGATGCAGGACTTGGGACCGCCAGAATGAGTATGCAGGATGAGCCTAAAGGAGTTCCAATCAACCGAGCCACCAGGTTTGAGAATAAGGTGGGATCCCTGGATCTAGTGGCCAGCGAATCACTGATCAAAAAGCAGATTTTTTTTAGATTCTTCATGGATCTAGTGGCCGGTGAATCACTGATCAAAGAGCGAGCTGCCGCCAGGTTTAATGATTTGGTGGGATCCACAGATGTAGTGGCTGGTGAACCGCTTCTTCTTCTTCCACGAAGATTCACACAAAACCGAGCTTGGATGGAACTGAACAAGATTTGGCGAACGAATAGAAAGGTCAAAGGCTTTTTTATTGATAAAGTCAAAGGAGGTTATTCAGTAGCCATCGCAGGTTTCATTACTTTTATTCCATTCCGTCCTCTCATAAGAGGAAGGATATCGAATGATCAATTCACCATTGAGAGCATTAAGCCCAAAAGGACGAATATTGTGGTGTTCTAACAGCAGCAGTCAAACGGGGGCGTGAATGCGGGATGCCAGCGGAAAAGAAAAGGATAGAAGCTGGAGACTGGCCTATATTCCTACTAATGTGATCCCCATTACTTCAAATCTGTTCTACACTACGATATATTGCTCTGATGTTTTTACAACTATCTTTTTTGAAGCAGATAGTTCACAGTGCTCATTCTATCGATACTGGGAAAGAAAAAAAATAATGTTTACACTCAATTTTCATTACGAAGATGTATCACGTCAGGATCCGTTGCTCAAACCGAATCACGCCAACGTTATGGAAGTTCCTGGATCGTGTAAAATAAGAGTAGTACCAAAGGCAGCACCTTCTGATTTCATAATAAAAAATGGAAAATTGGCTATGGAGATTCCGTGCGGTCAGAAATTAATACAGACACAAAGGGCTTCGACAGGAAAGTCGTTTCGATCCAATCCATTCTTGGGGTCAAATAAAGACAAAAAAGGATATGTCAGTGACCTAGCACGGCAAAGCACTCTCCGAGGGCATGGAATGTCTCATTTTTTGGTAAGAATCTCCACAGTAATGTCTCTGTTAGATTTTCCGGTCGAAATACGGGAAAAGTCCATTCAATTCTTGATGGAAATGGAGTTTTGCGAATTCTCCCCGGAACTGGAAGATCATTTCGAGATCTTCGAACATATTCGAGGGTTCAATGTCACTATTGTAACTTCGGCCAACACACAAGATGAGACTTTACCACCGTGGAGCGGCTTTTTTCAAAAAGATGAGGGGGAAAGTCAGTAAGATGTCGGAGAAGCAAAATATACGAGATCACAAACGTAGATTGCTCGCGGCTAAGTATGAATTGAGACGAAAGCTTTATAAATTTGTAAAGATACCGATCGATCTAGTGATATGCGGGACAAACATCGTTAGAAGTTGTCCAAGTTGCCAAGAAATAGTTCCTTTGCACGAGTAAGAAACCGATGTATTTCCACGGGTCGCCCTCGTTCCGTATATCAGTTCTTTCGAATTTCTCGTCTCGTTTTTCGTGGATTAGCATCTCGAGGTCCTTTGATGGGCATAAAGAAATCGTCTTGGTAGCATCAAACCAATAGAACAAGGGTTAGCTCTGCAGCTGGTCTACAAGCAAGGTAAGTAGGTCCATGCGACCGGCCCCGGATGTACCCTTTAGCCGCGAGGGGAACCGGGTAAACAAAGTCGCGATCAGAATGAATGGTAGTTCGCTGGGCCTGTCTTTTGCTCCCGGAGGTGCTGGTTCGAATCCAGTTCGTGACAACCACAAAGCCTTTGATCATAGAATATCTCGGGACCCCCGCTGGTAAATACGGGGCTCTGGCAGCTGCACTTTTTTTTATATGATGCATCGAATGCTTCCTCTGCTTTCAGTAAAAATCCCAAAAGCCTATTCTCGAGGCACTCTTTCTCTTATAGCGCTCTTTCCTTCCCTTCGAGCTAGCCGGAATAAATCCATTTCTTTTGTCTGTAAGAGAAAAGGCGCTTATTCCATGAAATAGGAGCGCAGCGGAGTCATGAACAAACAAGAATAGCCACTTCCTTATCTACGCTATTTACTTTCCTCCCCTCGTGGGAAGTAGCAAGAGCCTTTATCTAATCTACTATTGAACCATCTCACCTGAAAGTCAGTCGCTACCTTAAGGCATGCCTTGACTCCAAGAGCTAACTCGATGGGACTTGCTTTCCTAAAGAGAAGACGAAGAGGATGACACTGGGGATCGTTCTTACTTAAAGAAATTCCCATGAGCTGCCTTGAGCTGGTAACTCCAAAATCGATGATTCTTGGCCACTGACTTACTGCTTTCACTCAAATGCCACTGATGCGTAAGACATTGAGTTGGACTACTTTCCTTCTGGTAATGCCTTTCCCTGTGGTCACCTTGCTCTTCTACTTACTGGCTTGGCTATTTCGAAGGATTCGCTTCGGCGGGTGATTGAACTAAAAAATAATTTTTGAAAGTGGCACTCCTTCCTTGCTTCTTACCCCGTAGTGGGATATTTTTTGACAATCGGTCGTAGATTCCCTGGCTTGGCTAGGAACCTAGTCCCTTCTTGTGACAACAGAAGAGAAGGAATTGCCTTTTTTCTCTCTTTTTCGCCTTTGGCCTGGTCAAAGCAAAAAAGATTAAAAAACGAATAAGATTAAGAAGGCCATCATTAGGGCAAAAAAAGAAAAACATAGCTTATTCAACGCCCTTTTCTTGCGCAGCGTTGTTTTTTGTTATGTTTATCTTTTCTCCTTTTTTTCTGAAAGTGGGGGTAAAGATAGACCCCCATCCACCCGAACGAATGGGAAATCGGCAGTCCCATTTGCATAAGGTAGCGTAGTACTCTAATTAACAGAAGAAAATTGGAAATCCAGCTGATGACAATGTAAAAAAAAATTAGATATAATAGGATAGGATAATTACCTCACAAATTATCCCCGCATCTGCCAATGCTTCTCTTACTTTCTCCATTCTTTTCGATCTTGTACGAAAAACTCGATCAATCTACGAAGGTATGGAACTTCTCCACTCTCTGCTATCCGCTTCTCTTACGAGATTTCTAGTTTTCGGTAAAAGAGCCCAAGACGCGCATCCACCAGATAAGCATATAGTGCGTTGTGATCCTCAAGTTCAATTCGTTGGGCGCTTCGTGGCCCTATCCGCCGTCTTTCCTTTCTTGCCAATGCCCGGAAGAATTGGACAAATTGAACTAAAGGGCTGATTGGGCATCTCCGAAGATGAGGAAGAGGAGCGTAGAAGACAAGGTATAGATGCCCTCTAATCTGCTGTTCATGAAGAAGCTCTTGAAGAAATGACGAGAAAGGGAATGCTTGGACAAAGATACCTTGATTGTTAAGGGCAGATGCAGATATTTCATTTCCGGAACTCCCATTTTATTCTGCCTCGATTGAACATTAGTAAGGGAAGGACTTTGGTATGAGGTTCGTAGCCTAGTAGCAGGAGTCCCTAACACTCTAAATTTCATAAGAGAAGAAAGGATTGTAGCGTAGGGTAGAGTCTATTCCACGGTATGCCAGTTGATTTCTTGCTTTTGTACTTATCTTTATTCTTTTGTACTTATCTTTATTCATTGATATTGGCAGTGTATCCACGGTGCGGTCGACTGAACACTAACATAATCGCGAGAAAAGCAGGTCGAAGAAACTACATCATTCAAGCCGGAAGTAGTGCTTTCCACGGTACGATCCGAACCAGGCAAAGAGCTTTCTTATGATATTCTTTCTTACCGTCGCATCAACAGGAAAGAGCGGTTACGAGAGCCTTCTAAGAGTGTCTGATTGAACAAAAGCCATTCTTGAACAAGGGCTATAGCACCCCCTTCCCCATGATCTGAGTAATCTTTACTCTTGATGAGGAAAAAGACGCTGTTTTATAAAGTTGTTTCAATTGACGTCTAGGAAGGGAAATTTACTTGATACCAAAATCACGGTGTTTTATGGCACGATTGAATCAATAGTTACGATATGCCCGAGCAGGGAAGAAGAAGGGGAAGGAAGACGCTTGCCCGGACTGACTGGAAATGAATGGAACTGCTACTCTTGCACAACATCCTCTTCTGGCATCAATGCACGTACTAACTCCTGCCTGGTTTGGCTTGTTTGACAGCTACCCTTGGAGAGCTTGAAAGCTGATTGGTTCGAACTCACACTCGCACTCACACACTCGAAAATTCCTTGACCGAAAAGAAAGACCGAAGGCATAGGCACACTCCACCGTGCAACTGTCTTTCCCGTACTTATTCTCCCTTCTATGATGACCTTTCTTCACTTCAGCTTGCTAGCGCTTGGCTTACCTGCCTTGACTATCAGAGAGATTAATTGCTATCCATCAGAGACAGAGAAAGGAAGTAGTACCAGAGGATTGATTCTAGTGAAAGAGCCTACTCCTTCCATCTGCCCGCTTTAAACCCGTTGACTGCAACCATGCTTGCCAGAGTTCTTGCTTTCCTTGTTTCTTTCCTGATGGCCTACCTAGGAGCGGGAGAGCTTTCTTTGAAGAAGAAAGAAGAAAGGTGAGGTTGTGGAAGAAGTTCTACGGCGTCTTTCTTTATCGATGAGGCCCATCTTCTCTTTCCTGGTATTCCCGCATTGACTCAAAGAGTCGGGAAAGACAGTGAAAAAGAGTATGTTTTGAAGTCAACAGATTCGGCTTAGTGAAAAGATCCCTATCCCAAGTCTCTAAGACCGGTAATGGCCCCTCCCTTTCTTACTTTAATAGCTTCGATAACAAAAAATCTTCATGTGAGGGAATAAGACAAGACTCTTTTCCGACCGGCTAATCGTCTTCCCGCATATCAGAGTAACGAAAGAAGAGATGTCATAATAAGACCAACTACGAAAGCTAACTTAACTCACCGATGAAAGTTCAACCTTCGCGGCAACTGCGCAAGTCAAGGAAGCAGCTAAAACTATCATACTACTTCAGAATGCAGCACTATGAGGACCTTTGGGCGGAGCTTTCTGGATCAACTAACTGACTTAGGAGACAGAAGTCAGAGCTTTCACATCGCCCCTTTGAAAGTAGCATCTTAGGTCGATCAGGTTACCGGCTTTCATAAAATAAAGCACTACTGGGCCCACGCCTTCTCGATGCTACTCTCTAGGAACAGATGATAAGAGATCACTAGGGAATTGAACCGCTAGTACCGATTCCTTCTGATCTGATTCAGTGGGATGCTTATCCGGCGGTGGATGCATCGAATTTCATGTGTTAAGCATAGTGACAGTGACACAGATCCCTTTGATCAAATAGTGGAAGCAGCAATCCCTTGCCTTTCGATTGAGCCCTGGGACTGATCTTCCCGTTGGCTTTACTACAGCAGTACTCACAGTGAAAGGTCAGCGGGGGGCATAGCGGAATTCCTCACCGAGATGACTGGACAACCTCTCGACCAGATCGCACCAGCGGAGCGATTAAAAGCGTCTTTGGAGCGAATTGAAGTAGTTAGTGCTCTAATTGAGTGAGCCGTGGATCATAAATGATGAGCGTAGCTTAATTTAGCTGATCTCACACCGAACTATAAATAAATAAATATGTGAGTGGCTCTTTATAGAGACTTAGCCCAATGGCTACCACCGGAAGTGCGCTAAGTTAGTCACAGGGAAACCCCAAGTTCTTTCTAACCTCCGACTCTATAAAAGAAACTTGGATGGCTTGCTTGCTTGTTTAGCTTGCCCCCTCTTTGAATGTGTACAATTCGAGCAAGCAAACGGCTAGCAGGGCCGAGGAACCACAATGAACGGGACGACAGAAGTTCCACAAGAATATGACCAGAGAGATATGTTCTTCTTCGTGCATGCAGGTCTGGTTCCTGAGAAGATATCTATTAGCGAGTTTCGCCGTACAATATATAACCCGGGACTAGCTGAAATTAATGAATTCTCATGGTTTCCGCCGGCTAATAGGGCGAGCAGCGTAATGGGGGCGGACGACGTGAGTGAGAGCCCAGACCATAGCGGCTTTAGAGACTTATCTCTCGGATTTAACGGCGACGAAAACGTTCTCCGAGAGGCTTTCCTTTCTGCTTTACTGTGATTTACCCATAACCATCAGCGGCAAGGATTATGGAAGAGGCCAAACCAACCCAGGTACACCACAAGTAGATACGGTTGGAGTAGCAGATCCTATAGAAACAAAGACAAAGCCCGAGGCAGATCCAGACGCGTACCTAGGTGGCGCAGCATCCCTTCGAGTTGCTTGCCACCCCTTTTCTCCTTTCTCCCTCCTCCGGTCGCCTCGTTACCTTTTTTGCTTTCTCACATTGACTTCTTTCCGCTTTTTCACTTCTTTTCCTTTGATTCAGCTGTATTAGTAGCTGATGATTCCTTTTTTCCAAGTGTGTCCGATTGGTATCACTCGCATAAGACTTTTCCTTTATTTGTAGCGGCCATGTGGCATAGTCCATCTTTTCCTTATCTTTTTCCCTCAAAATAGAATATATACTTGCCTTTGTACTGATTTGAATATATGTAGGAAGGCTTAGTGGAAGGGCGGCACCCTCTGAAGAGGTGCCCGAGGGGCACGGTCTCTGTCTTTGACTTGGCCTTCGGCCTTGAGAACACAATGATTTCGGACTTTATCTTTTCCGAGCCTTACTAGGCGCGTATTGCTTTCTTGTCTTTTTTAGCTTGAGGTCTATATAGACGATCTGACTCTTTGTCAAGTGAGAGTCAGAATTCTCCTATTGTGATAGCGGTTAGTGGAACGTGCAAGATAGGGCCAGCTAGGCGAGCAGGGTCAAGAAAGAAAAAAAGTCGTAGGCAGAGATGACTAAGTGAAGAAGGCCCTACCCCTTATTCATTCAAAAAGGGAGTAGCGGAGAGAGACGTTCCCGAAAGGCACCTATCCGTGGGAGACAGAAGATGAATGGGGAGCCGACTAGAAGACAGATAAAGGAGCAGGCTGGAGCGGGGCTTTAGGAAGAAGGGGGCCGGAGATGGACTTGGATGATGGAAAAAGCGGTCTTCCTCGCTTGCTCCAATGCTTAATCAGTCAATGGAAAATTGCTAGCGATCTCAGAAGCACAAGGAAGCAGAAGAAAGAAGGCCCGCCAGAAAGAGGGGAGACCCCGGAACGATGTATGAAAGAGACTCTTGAAAGCTATCGAAGTGGACAATAGAGTGCTGCTTCTTATGAAAAAGCCCTCAATGCTGTGTGAAAGAGTGGCGGGGAATGACTGGGCTCAGGAGTCAAGTCAACATAGTGTGGAAAGTGGGGTCGACCTTCTAGTGCCTTGTAGGGAAAGAGAGGTTCTCTAGGCAGATAGAGAAGGAAGGGCCAATAGAGAAGAATGTTGAAATGAGAGTTGCATTTAGTAGCGCCGGCGCCTCATCCAAATGAGACTTGGAAAGCGAGATAGGGCCTAACTGGGAGGCAGGAAGAAGACTACACGAGTGGTTCGGGACGGAATCTCTTTGACTTTCTGGTGCCATAGCTTCGACTCCACCCCAGAAATAGTAATAGGAGGGAGCCGCTACTTCACCGGGAGATCGTGATGAGGCAAAAGGGGGCTTTATTAAAGTCCTCTGGGTCGTCCACTAAGTGAGTGAAAGAGGTCTCATTGGGAGAATTGGGAAGAGAGAAGGCCAGCCTCCCACTATGTGAAAGAAGAGCTTTTTCTCTCATATTCACTTCTATAGAATATATAGAATAGGTAGTTCGCTTAGCCGCAGCTGAAGCCATAGATCTTGCCCGGGATGCTCCCAAGGTTCATCGGGACATTTTCTTCAACAACTGAACTATCATCACCGTTCTTAAGCCTATACTTGTTTGGGGGTTCCAAACCTCCTCCTATTGCCTTTACCCAGCGGCAAGACGCTTAGTTTTGTCGGAAAGGGAATGCTTATTCCCCTCTACTGTGCGGGTGCTAAGACTAGGCGAAGAATTAAATGAATCAGTTCGCTTGACCAACCCGAGCCTTCGAGCCTATAGTTCTTCTGATTTGGCTAACATCCTTCGATGACAAGCCGACCGAAGGAAGACGCACCGGGAGCCTACTTCTATCTCATCAGAAGCAGGCGCATAGGCTATAGAATATAGAATCCCACCTTCTACTCTATCAGCTACTCTAATTTTGAGTTGGTCATAGGTTGACAGTTTTCGGGGCTCACTTTGCGGGTCAGAACTATTGGAAGACGAAAGAGAACTTATTTAGACGAATAGTGTGCCGATGCCATTACCCCCAAAAAGCCTACATTAGCAGCGCGGGTGAAATCAGACAGAAACCAAGTCCAAGAAGACCGAGGAGGCCCTGGGGTAATAGAACAAGGGAGGAAGAAAGGAAGGAGCTTCGGCTCCAGTTCCGCAAAGGTAGACTTTTTCCAGGTTAGCTAGAGAGAGCGATATTCATCTTTTATAGCTTGTTTACCGGAGGCCTCGTTTTCAGGTTTGATAGAATAAAGAAGTAGAATAGATCTCTCTTCTTAAAGTATACAACACTTCCCGCAAGGTTCACACCGCGGAAAAGGTTAAACGTCGTCTCTGTCAAATAAGCTATGATACTCTGGTAATACCTGTTGCTGATCCTCATCTTGTACTTGTGAACAGCAGCAGAGGCCGCATATGATAGGTTATTCCAGAATCAATGTGAATATCGCCGAATAGGAGACTTCGTTGCACAATCGTGAGTCCCTTGAATATAGAGACAAGTTTTACTTGTAAAAAAAGACGTGAGTGTCCCTAAAACTATGCCCTTGTTCTAATAGTACAAGCTCGCTATAAATCCAGTTGATAGTATATAGATAGAGAGTCCCTAGCCCGAGAGACTAGTTCTCTCCAGTGTCTTTGACAACTATATACGAAAGAGTACGATAACAGGCCTTTCAGTGCCATCGAAAGAGCCTAACGCCTATATCCTACCAACCTCAATCTGCACGTCCGAAAGGGACCCTCTAATTCTATCATTCAGAAGCCTCAGGACCGTATCTATGAGGGTACAAAGATTTTTTTGAGGCTAGCAACCGATAGCAACTGTAGCATTAGGATCGACATTGGAAGATTTTCGGGTTTCAAGGTCATACTTAAACCGTATGATCCTTATAACTCATGATAGTTTGACTAAGGAAGCATGCATTGGAGCTTACTTGTTCTCAAAACAGGTGGTCAGGCTAGTACGGAAGTCGGGATTTTTATTCACATCACTGTATCTAAAACAGTGTTCTTCATCCCTTCAGATGGCTTACGGAGGTATTCCGAAGCCACCCGAATTGTTGCCTGTACCAGTCTCCCTCAATCGATCAGGGTATCCTCGTATCATCCCTCGATTTCATCGCCGGATGATGATGCGGAAGGATGACCGGGCGGACGTTTTAGTTAAGCTC